CTAACCGCTCATCAAAGTCATTAACTCAACTATTATTATACTACGTATTCTGTAGTATACTACTAAGATTGCTAATCCTATTGAAGACTCTGCTGCTGCAACAGTTAAAATTAATAATGAAAAAATTTGACCCACAATGTCATCTAACAAAATTGAGGAAAAAATGAGATTGAAACTTACAGCTAAAAACATCATTTCTAGAGACATTAACATTACTAAAATATTTCTCTGATTTAAAAATATACCTGTAATACTTATTAGGAATAACAAAGTTGATGTATTAATGTAATTAATTTGTTCGTACATATAATTCAATGTTTTAATTTTTAAGTAGGGTAGTAGAATTTTGTAGTAAAATAATCCAGCCACAGGTTCCCCTACGGCTACCTTGTTACGACTTCACTTCAGTCCTTTTTTCATCTTAAATTGTTAATTTTTCAACAAAATAAATTCCCATAGCGTGACGGGCGGTGTGTACAAGACCTAAGAACAAATTCACCGTGACGTTCTTATTTACGATTACTAGCAATTCCACCTTTATGTTTTCGAGTTTCAGAAAACAATCCGTACTTGATTTTATTTTAAGTTTAATTTTGATTTACAACAGCACACTTTTTGATAAAATCATTGTAGCACATGAAAGTAGCCCAATTTATTAGGGTCATGAAGACTTGACGTCATCCTCACCTTCCTTTGATATATCTTCAACGGTTTACATTCTGAAATGTACGAGGGTTTTGTCCGTTTATTGGAATAAACCAAACGCTTCACAGCACGGACTGACGGCAGCCATGCAACACCTGTATACATACAAAAATTGGTAAGATTTTGCGCGTATTGTCGATTTAAACCACATGCTCCACTGCTTGTGTAGGTCCCCGTCAATTCCTTTGAGTTTTAGCCTTGCGGCCGTAGTTCCCAGGCGGAGTGTTTTAGCCTTAGCTTAATTTCACAATTTTAAAATTACAAGATTAACACTCATTGTTCAGGGCATGGACTACAGGGGTATCTAATCCCTTTCGCTACCCATGCTTTAATATCTCAGTGTCAGTTTTAATTTAGATTATTGCCTTCGCTATTGAGATTCTTTTAAAATATCAATACATTTTACTGTTCCATTTAAAATTCTATAATCTTCACTTGAACTCAAGAATATTAGTTTATTAATCATCTTTAACATAAAATTTAAGATTTAAATTAAAATTTAATATTCAACCTACATATCCTTTACGCCCAATTAATCCGAATAACGTTTGCCCTCCTCGTTTTACCGCGGCTGCTGGCACGAAATTAGCCAGGACTTTTTCGGATAATCATTATTTATACCTTAAAATATGTTTTACAGTTAATTACTTTAATCACATACTTGATTTAGCTGGGTCAAGCTTTCGCTCATTGCCCAATATTCCTCACTGCTGCCTTTTAATAAAGTCTGGACCGTTTTTCAGTTCCAATGTGGTTGTTCATCCTCACAGATCAACTAAAGATCGTAAGCTTGGTGAGCTTTTATCACCAACGACTTAATCTTACATAGACTTTTTTAGATTGAATTTAATCTTTACATACATTCCGTAATTTTTCTAAAATCAATTTCTATGTTTTACTCACCCGTGCGCCAATTAATTTTGACTTGCATGTGTTAAGCTAATCTATAACGTTCATTCTGAGCTAGGATCAAACTCTTTTATGTATAATTGTAAAAATTTTGTAATATCTTACTACCCTATAATAGTTTACGCTGACTTTTGTAAGTCAAAAACTGTAAAATCTGAGTGGTTCCTATTTCTAAGTTTACTAAATCCAAAATAATTCTGGAATTTAATTTAAACTGATAAACAACTTTAAGATTTTTTATTAAATTATAATTAAAAAAGAAAGAATTTAAATTTTTTGTAATTATTTTTTTGTTGTCATTTAGTAACATATCCACAATATTTGTACTTACGGGAATAGGATTTGAACCTATAATTTTAGAACATGAACCTAATGAGTTACCACTTACTCTATCCCGTTTTACTCCTAGTGAGATTCGAACTCACATTTATACTACGAAAAAGTACTGCCTTAAACCATTAAACGATAGGAGCAAAATTATTATTGGTTTTTCTTACCATATTTTGAGCGAGCAGATTTCCGATTTTTAACTGATGTTAAATCGTATTTACCTCGTACAAAGTGATAGAAAACTCCCGGTAAATCTTTGACTCTACCTCCACGAACTAATACCAATGAGTGTTCTTGTAAAGAATGACCTTCACCTGGAATGTATCCGATTACAGATTTGCCAGATGTCAATTGAACTTTAGCAACTTTTCTTTCAGCAGAGTTAGGTTTTTTAGGATTTATAGTATAGACACGAATACAAACTCCTTTTTTTTGAGGATTTCTTGCTAGTGCAATTGAGCGTTTTTTAACTTTTAATTTAGATCTTGTTTTTTTTAATAATTGCTTCAAAGTGGGCATAAATTTGTTCTGTTATTTGATTTACTAAATGTAAGCATATAAAAAAATAAAGAAGCTCAAAGGATAAAAATAGTAAAACAAATATTAAAAATTGAAAAAATGTATCTGGAGGTAAAATGAAACACAATATACACGTAAAACAAAACACACTTAACTTTCGATAATTCTTTATCAAACAGTATTTGAATTTAAGCAACCAAAAAAATTTGAAAACAACAAAACAAAATACTATGTTTAACATTATAAAATTAAGTAGATAATGAAATTCTATTACCCAAATTACATATTTTAAAAGATTAAGCTGTACATCCAGACTAAGTAAAATTTTATTGCAATTATTAATAGAATTTCATTCTATTAATAACTGCATAATATTTGGTAGAAAACTAAAATGATTTAAAATTCAGGAAAACAAACTTGTTATAAAAACGTAAATAAAAATTATTCTAGTATAATATATCTGGTATTTATACCAACTAACCTTAAAAAATTGGTTTAATTGAAACACTAAAACTGGTCACGTAACTAAAAAAGAAATTGAAAAGATTAAAAATCATAGTAATTCTATCAAATCAGTTACCTCTACTACCGTAAATTTTTTGTATAAATAAGCAAGTGGAATTATTTCGATAAGAATAATTGTATCAAATTTAATTGTTACAATTAGTATTATAAGTATTGTACTAATAACAATATAAAAAAATCTATAAAAAAGTTCACCTGAGTAAATAGTAATTGGAAACATTAATAATTTTAATATAGATTTTGAGTGTATTAGGATTTGAACCTAAGATCGATAAATTAAAAGTTTATTGCTTTAACCATTTAGCTATACACCCTGTATCTTTGTGTTTGGAAAGAGTTGAACTTTCAATCTTTAAATCCGTAGTTTAATACTTTATCCAATTAAGCTACAAACACAATATTTGAGTAATAATGGATTTGAACCATTAACCTTTTCAGTGTAAACGAAATACTCTACCAATTGAGTTAATTACTCTTTCTAACTTCCTGGGCAGGACTCGAACCTACAATTTAGTAGTTAACAGCTACTCGCCTTAACCTTTTAGCTACCAGGAATGCTAACCTCCCCTTCTATAGTGGTTTTTTATTCATCGGTTATGAGCACGGATATCCGTGCTCATAACCGATGAATAAAAAACCACTATAGAAGGGGATATAGTTTAGATGGTAAAACGTATGTTTTGCATGCATAAGATCATCGGTTCAAATCCGATTATTTCCAAATAATTTCAAAATGTTCTATTCATCAAATTTTAAACTTCATACAAATTTTATCGAAAGGTTTGATCAGTTTGATAAGCATATAATCACTTTAGAAAATCCTATAAAACTTTCTAATTTGAATGCTTTTAAACTGGAGAATCCAGAATACTTGAGCTTAAACACTGAGGTTTTGCGAGACATTTTTTTTATGGAATTAGTCAGCAACCAACAAATCTTAATTACTTCTAAAAATTACAATTTAAATTGTAATTTAAATTTGTGTGGTCGAAAGTTAGTTTTAACTATAGACTGGTTATTAAATTTAGCATTAATAACTGAACTTAATCTCGGTAGATTAATCCTCTTTAATTCCTCTTTAATTCAAAGTTTTTCTCCATTAATTACGTTTTGTAATTTGACTTTTCCGACAAAAAGTACAAAACAGTTAAGATTAGTTGGCAAATATGCATAATTACTATTTACTCAATGAGGAGAATAGCTTAATTTGGTAGAGCTCTGGTTTTCAAAACCAAGGGTTGAGGGTTCGAGTCCTTCTTCTCCTGATTAAAATAAAATAAAATGTCTAAGTATATTTTTATCTCAAGCCCATTGGAGCAGTTTGAAATTGTTACCATTTTACCTATATCAATTGCAGGTGTTAATTTGTCATTAACTAATTCATCTGTCTTCATGATTTTAGCACTTTTTCTCTCTTCATTTTGGTTGAGTTTAAGTTTCTACAAAGGAAATCTAATACCTACTAGCTGACAGCTAGTGAAAGAGTATTTTTACGAAATAACGGCAAATATGCTTCAAGAAAACCTTGGAGTTAAAGGAGAACTTTATTTTCCTTTTATATTTAGTTTACACTTATTTTTACTATTTTGTAATTTAATTGGAATGGTGCCGTACAGTTTTACTGTTACCAGTCATATTATATTCACTTTTAGTTTAGCTTTATCGATTTTTATTGGTGTAAATATAATAGGACTTCAAACTCACGGTATAAAATTCTTCTCTTTATTCCTACCTCGGGGAGTTCCTTTAGTTATTGTACCTTTGATTATTACAATTGAGCTGCTTTCTTATACAGTTAAAGTATTTACACTTTCGATTCGATTATTCGCCAATATGACATCAGGCCATACTTTATTGAAGATTATTGCTGGATTTGCATGAACCATGTTATCAGCTGGCGGATTATTAGCTATATTCCATCTTATCCCTTTAGGACTTCTTGTAGCTTTAACAGGGTTAGAATTAGCAATTGCAGCTCTTCAAGCTTACGTTTTTACATTATTAACTTGTATCTATTTAAATGACGTCCTAGACTTACATTAAAATGCCACAATTAGATCGTATAATTATATTCCCACAAGTTTTTTGATTACTTGTAATTTTTACTATGTTTTATATTATACTAACTCATTTTTTCCTCCCAAGATTTTTAAAAGCTTTAAAAGCTCGAAAAGAAATAGTTAAAATCAACGAGTTAGAAGCCTCATTGGTATCTGAAAGATCAACTGATAACCAAGCTAAGCTAAGATTTTTACTTTTAAGTCATTTAAGCATTGTAAAGAAAATTTTTTCTATGAATTCAGCTTTAAATATATCTAACGCTAAAATTTTAAATACGCAAGCTGTTGACGAGTTAGTAAGTGTAATGGTTAAAAATTCAATATTATTTTGCAATTCTCAAATTTTAGATTCTATTTGCATTAAGGTTAGATCAATTTACTCGAAATAACTAATATTTATTATGTACATTACAATAATTTTATTACCTTTACTAGGCTCCTTAATTTCTGGATTTGGGGGTCGTTGATTAGGCCGTTATGGGGCGAGCATATTCTCGACAACTTGTGTGATAAGTTCTTTTTTCCTATCTTTATTAACTTTTTATGAAGTAGGGTTTTGTAGTACTATTTGTCATATTTCCTTATTATCTTGAATTGACACAGAAATGTTATCAGTAAGCTGAGGCTTTTTGTTTGACTCAGTGACTGTAGTAATGTTAATTGTAATTACATCAATTTCAAGCTTGGTACATTTGTATTCAATTGGTTATATGGAAACTGACCCTCACTGCCCTAGATTTATGGCTTATCTGGAAATTTTTACCTTTTTTATGCTAATTTTAGTTACAGCAGACAATGTTTTACAGATGTTTCTTGGTTGAGAAGGGGTTGGTTTAGCGTCTTATTTGTTAATAAATTTTTGATTTACTCGCTTAGCGGCGAATCAATCGGCTATAAAAGCATTAGTTGTAAATAGAGTTGGTGATTTTGGGTTAAGTCTTGCTATATTCGCTATTTTTTATACATTTAGTTCTGTTGAATATTTAACAATTTTTTCGATAGTGCCATTTTTTCAAAATTATTACTTTTCTTTTTTACAATTTCAAATTAATAGTATAGCATTGATAGGGCTTTTACTCTTTGTGGGAGCAGTTGGAAAGTCAGCACAATTGGGTTTGCATACTTGACTCCCGGATGCGATGGAAGGACCAACTCCCGTTTCAGCTTTGATTCATGCTGCTACAATGGTGACAGCAGGGGTTTTTTTAATGATACGTTTTTCTCCACTAATAGAATACTCAGTTTTTGTATTACGCATTCTAATTATATTTGGAGCATTAACAGCTATTTTTGCTGCTATGGTTGGAGTATTTCAAAATGATTTAAAGAGAGTTATTGCGTACTCGACTTGTAGTCAACTAGGTTACATGATATTTGCTTGTGGTTTATCTTGTTACAACGTAAGTATGTTTCATTTGATGAATCATGCTTTTTTTAAAGCTTTGCTTTTTTTAAGTGCAGGTTCAGTTATTCATGCAGTTTCAGACGAACAAGATATGAGAAGAATGGGCTCTTTAAGAAAAATTTTACCTGTAACTTACTCAGTTATGTTAATAGGCTCATTAGCGTTATCCGGCTTCCCTTTTTTAACTGGTTTTTATTCAAAAGATTTTATCTTAGAGATGTCTCAAGTATTATCGAACTCTAATTTAAACAATGATTTGAGTAACTTAGCTTGTTGGATGGGAAGTTTGTCAGTTTTTTTCACAGCTTTTTATTCTTTTCGCTTATTATATCTAACGTTTATTAATAATTGCAATATGAGCAGAATTAATATTAATTCTGCTCATGAATCAAATTTATTAATATTAATACCCTTATTTTTTTTAGCTTTCGGTAGTCTTTTCGTGGGATATCTTTGTAGGGACTTTTTTATAGGTTCAGGAACAGATTTTTGGAAATTTTCTATTTTTAATCTACCTAGCTATTCTAATCAAATTGAAGCAGAACACTTGGAAATTAGAATTAAATGACTTCCTTTTTTTCTAAGTATCTCTGGGATAATATTAGCATCATTCTTGAATATTAGAGCTTATAAATGATACAAAAATGTAAAAACTTACAGTTTTTTAGCATTCTTATTAAACAAAAAGTGATATTGGGATTCTGTTTATAATAAATTTTTAATACGACCTATTTTAAATTTTGGGTATAGTGTTTCTTTTAAGAATCTGGATCGAGGGTTTATCGAAATAATAGGTCCTTATGGCTTGACGAAAATTATTCCATTATGGGCAAATATATTAAAGCAAATTCAAACAGGTCAGATAACTCATTATTTATTCTTTACAATTTTAGGCTTATGCTTTTTTTTAAATTACACAGTAATTTCTTTACCATTTGCTTTATACTTAGTATTAATATTTTTAATTTAATTTCGAGTCTATAGCTTAAAGGTTAGAGCGTACGCGTGTGCCACGTTAATATTGGCTACAAAATAGCAAATATTCATTAATGAATTGATTTTTTTAGATAAGTGTAAATCTTATCACTGTTAATCCAGGTGTGTAATTTGATTTGTAATTGTATTAAAATTAAAAGCTAAATTTGATAAATAAGTTTAAGGATACGAACAGAAATTTACTGAAAGCATCGTAACTCTAAATTCGATAAAACAAGCTAAAGAGCGTATATTTAGCTGGATTAATTTAATTTTTGGTGTAAAGTAAAATCCTATAAAACTTTAAAAATAAAAAAATCGAAACGTGTGTTAAGGGAAGACATTTAAGCAAAAGCTTTCGTGTAATGCGAAAAGATAAGCTTTCAATGTCTACGAATAAATTCGTTGGAGCTGTATGACGGGAAACTGTCTTGTACAGTTTTAGGCAGAGGTAATTTTTATCGACTGTAACTTGATAAGCGTAAGGTTGATTGTTCGAATCAATCTAGACTCAAAAAAATTACGTAAATGACTACAGAACTATTTAATCCTTTACTACTTACTTCTTTAACTCCTTTTTTGGGTGTTATAGTTTTATATTTCATCCCTTCTGTAAATGTATATTTGTGTCGATTAATTGTGCTTTACGTTTCTTGCTTAACTTTTATTTGATCTCTTTTTGTTTGAATAGGGTTCGATTCAAATACTTCTTTGTTTCAGTTTACTTATACAGCTAACTGATTAAAAGAATGAAATATTTATTATACGATTGGGGTCGATGGTATATCATTATTTTTTATTCTTTTAACAACTTTTCTTACAATAATTTGTATTTTAATTAGTTGAAATTCCATACAAATTTTGGTGAAAGAGTACTTAGCTTGTTTCCTATTGTTAGAATTTTGTCTTATCCAAGTTTTTAGCGTTTTAGATTTGTTATTTTTTTATATTTTTTTTGAGAGTGTACTAATCCCGATGTTTTTAATTATAGGAATTTGAGGATCTCGCTTAAGAAAGATACGAGCAGCTTATCAACTTTTTTTATACACCTTAGTTGGATCTTTATTAATGCTTTTGGGCTTAATTTGTGTTTATTTTCAAACAGGTACAACTGATATTCAATTGCTATGACAGGCTCGATTCTCAGATTTTAGGCAGTTAATTCTTTGGTTGGCATTTTTTGCGGGTTTTGCAGTTAAAATTCCTATGATACCGTTTCATATTTGATTACCAGAAGCTCATGCTGAAGCACCAACTGCAGGTTCGGTTATTTTAGCTGGTATACTACTAAAAATAGGAGGTTTTGGTTTCTTGCGTTTTTCTTTACCTTTATTTCCTTCAGCATCAATTTTCTTTACCCCTTTTGTTTTTTCATTAAGTCTAATTGCTGTAATCTACGCCTCATTAACTACATTACGACAAGTTGATTTAAAAAAAATTATAGCTTATTCGTCTGTTTCACATATGGGCTTTGTAACGATTGGTATTTTTTCTCTTACACTTCAAGGAATTGAAGGTAGCTTATTACTTATGATTAGCCATGGTTTGGTTTCGAGCGCGCTCTTTTTGTGTATTGGAATTCTTTATGATCGTCATAAGACTAGAATTATTAAGTATTACAATGGTTTAATTCAAGTAATGCCTGTTTTTGGTATATTTTTTCTATTTTTCTCTTTTGCAAATTTGGGATTTCCGGGCACAAGTAGTTTTGTAGGTGAGTTTCTAGTTTTATTTGGAGCATTTCATTCAAGCGTATTTGTAACAGCTTTATCAAGTTTAGGGATGATTTTAGGAGCGGCTTATTCTATCTGATTATTTAATAGAATTATATTTGGAGTATTAAAAATTGAATACTTTTCATTTTTTCAAGATGTTTCGCGCAGAGAATTTTGAATTTTATCTCCTCTTGTTTTATTAATTTTTTGATTAGGTTTACATCCAAATTCTTTATTAGATGAGCTTCATTTTTCTACAATAAACTTAATAGAGCACATAAAGATATAAATGTTATATAAATTTAACTGATTTGGTTTACGTTGAGGAGCTTTAACTATTATTGGAGCTTTATTAATTGATATTGAATTTTTAATATTAAATATAAGTTTTTGTTTGTTTCATATAAACTTAGGTTTAAAGACAATAGCAAAAGATTACATTCATACTGAAAAGATACGCTTAATATCTTCGTCAGCAATAAAAATTTGCTATATTGAACTAGTTCGTTGTGCAATAGAATTATTTGTGTAAAAGTTTTAATTACTATGAGCTATATACTATATGATTTATATTCAATATTATTAGAAGTTTATATTTTGTTAAATATTGTTATTTTATTAATCTACGGAGTGTTTTTCAGTTCAATCACTGTGTCTGGTTTTCCCATCTTAAGTACAAATTTAAGTAGGTTATCAATTCAAATTCTTCTGTTTAGTTTGTGTTTAGTTATATCTCAAGAATTCATAAGTTTACTAAGTTGGAATAATTTTTTAGTCTCTGATAATTTTAGCTACGGAGCACAATTAATTGTCTTATTAGTTATAATTAGTTGATTATTTTTGATTTTTTTCTATTCTATTCAACAAAGAATTGTATCCTTTGAATTTTGAATTTTAATTTTATTGGCGGTAGTTTCTATGTTACTAATAGTGAAGGCATACGATTTACTGAGTATATATTTAACTCTTGAATTGCAAGCTCTTATATTTTATATATTAGCAAGTTTTAAGCGTACTTCGGAGTTTTCTACAGAGGCAGGGTTAAAATATTTTGTTTTAGGAGCATTTGCTTCTGCTCTTTTACTTTTTGGATCTTCGTTGATTTATGGCTTAACGGGTATGAGTAATTTAAATGATTTTTCAAAATTATTTACCGGATTTTTTATTGATAATTCATTTATCTCAATTGGCGTAAAGGTCGGTCTAGTTTTTATAATTGTAGCTCTATTATTCAAAATTACTGCGAGCCCATTTCATATGTGAGCTCCCGATGTATATGAAGGATCGATGATTACAATTACGGCTTTTTTTTCAACTATTCCAAAATTAACTGCCTTTTCAATATTATTTCGGCTTTTATTTTCTTCTTTTTCTGATTATATAGATTGATGAAGTCTGATTATTTTACCCTGTATTATAGCATCGTTAATAATCGGAACTTTAGGTGCTTTTACCCAATTGAAATGGAAGCGTTTTATGGCTTACAGCTCAATAAATCATATTGGTTTTCTATTATTTGGGTTGATGGCTGGAACAACATTAGGTATTTTTAGTACTTTATTTTATCTTTTAGTATATTTAATAACAACAATCGGAACTTTTGGTTTTATTATGAGTTTAAAGCATTATAAATATCCAAAAGTTTATCAAGCTCGTTATTTAAATAATTTAGTAATGCTTTCTATTGCTAATCCTGTGTTAGCATCCACTATTTTAATTTTTTTATTTTCTATGGCTGGTATTCCCCCATTGGCTGGTTTCTTCTCAAAATTGTTTGTATTATTAATTGCCATACAAAATAATAGTATTGGTATAAGTGTAATTGCCGTCATTATGAGTTGTATTGCATGCTTTTATTATATCCGACTAATAAAATCTGTTTATTTTGATAAAAAAATATACTGGCCAATTTTATTTAAAGTAGATAAACCAACTTCTTTAATTTTAGGATTATCTACAACAATATTAATTGGTTTATGGTTAGATTTAGAATTATTAACTTCTATTGCAACTTTTATGTCAACCTTATAATATAAGAATTTAAAATACAATGATTTTTATACTTATAACTTTATTAAAAACTGTTTCTTTAATTTTACCATTGCTTATTGGGATTGCTTACATGACCTTAGCTGAAAGAAAAGTTATGGCAGCTATGCAAAGAAGGAAAGGGCCTAATGTTGTTGGGGTGTTTGGGTTATTACAACCATTAGCGGATGGTCTCAAACTATTTGTAAAAGAAACCGTTTTACCTTCTAGTGCTAACACTAGTATTTTTATATTGGCTCCAATTCTTACTTTTTTATTAGCGTTAATTTCATGATGTGTTTTACCTTTAGGTGAAGGGTTAGTGTACTCGGATATAAATGTCGGAGTTTTATACATTTTAGCTATATCTTCTCTAGGCGTGTATGGAATTATTATTTCAGGTTGATCAAGTAATTCAAAGTATGCATTCTTAGGTGCATTACGATCAGCTGCTCAAATGGTTTCCTACGAAGTCTCTATAGGTTTAATTTTAATTAATGTTTTATTATGTTCAGGTTCTTTAAATTTAACTGAAATTGTGTTAGCTCAGCAATCTATTTGATATGCAATACCTTTATTTCCTATTTTAATAATGTTTTATATCTCTATTTTGGCAGAAACTAATAGAGCCCCGTTTGATTTACCGGAAGCGGAAGCGGAATTAGTAGCGGGTTATAATGTTGAATACTCTGCTATGGGTTTTGCCTTATTTTTTTTAGGTGAATACGCAAATATGATACTAATGTGCAGTTTAACAACTATTTTATTTTTAGGTGGTTGATTACCTCCTATAAATTTGGTATTATTTTATTGATTACCTCCAACAATTTGGTTTGGTTTAAAAACCACTTTACTACTTTTTGGATTTATTTGAGTGCGTTCATCTTTCCCAAGATATCGTTATGATCAATTGATGAGAGTTGGTTGGAAAATTCTTTTACCTTTAGCATTAGCTTGGGTATTTTTCGTTGCTGGAATCTTATCAAGTTTTAATTGATTATTTTAATTAAAAAATTATATGAAATTGATTTTTAGTGAATACTCAGTAATTCTAATTTTTATTGGATTATCATTTTTATTATCTTCAGCGATATTTATACTTTCCTATATAGTTACTCCACAAAAAGCTGATCAGGAAAAGGTTAGTGCTTATGAATGTGGGTTTAATCCTTTTGAAGATGCAAGAACTACTTTTGATATTAGATTTTATTTAGTAGCTATTTTATTTTTGATTTTTGACTTAGAAATAAGCTTCCTCTTTCCTTGATCACTCGCTCTAGGTGATTTATCCTCTTTTGGATTTTGAAGTATGATTATATTTTTAATTATTTTAACAGTAGGCTTTGTATACGAGTGATATAAAGGTGCACTAGAATGAGAATAAAAAGTGTTTATTTTTAACTTAAAGAGTAAATCTAGGTAATTACTTGATCCCTTTCTGAACTCAAAAGTAAATTTATCTCTACTAAAAATACTATTAAATATGGAAATTTTAGTCGGTTAAAAGCAAATTAATTGTAAAAATAATGTTATCAACTAAATCAAAATCACTTGTACTTAAAATTCTTTTTACCTCAACGAATATTTTGTTTTGTTTAACGAGTATTAAAGGAACTGTAGTCTTTTGGACTTCTGTAGGAGCTCAAAAACAGAAAGGTACAAAAAAAGTAACTTCTACTTCGTTAGAAATAGTCTTAAATTATCTTTTTAAAAAGATTAAAGGGTTGGGATGTAATTATTTACATGTTCATTTAAAAGGTTTTAATAAAAATAAAAAATTAATTCTAAGGTTTTTTAAACAAGCTAAAATAGAAATCCTTTCTATTTATGATCAAACTCCCTTACCTCATAATGGGTGTAAATCAAGAAAAATAAAGAGGATTTAAATAGTGGAATAGTTCAATTTGGTTAGAACATTGGAATCATAATCCAAAAGTTATAGGTTCAAATCCTATTTTCACTAACGGCTAGATGGCAGAATGGTTACGCAAAAGATTGCAAATCTTATAATATTGGTTCGATTCCAATTCTAGCTTTATTCGAGAGGCTTAAACTTAAAAAAAATAAAAAAATATGAACGTTACTCTTCAAAGTGCTAAAATGATCGGTGCAGGTTTAGCAACAATTGGCTTAACAGGAGTTGGTGCAGGAGTTGGAATTGTATTCGGGTCATTAGTGATGGCATATGCAAGAAATCCTTCATTAAAACAACAATTATTTGGATATACAATTTTAGGTTTCGCACTAACTGAGGCTGTAGCTTTATTTGCTTTAATGATGGCTTTTTTAATTTTATTTACTTAGATATTTGTTAAATATAGGGTATAACGAAATAGGTATCGTGTTTGCTTTGGGAGTAAAAAGTTACAGGTTCGAGTCCTGTTACCCTAAAGTTAAAGAGGGTGAATGGCTGAGCGGTTGAAAGCATCAATTTTGAAAATTGATATAAGTAATTTATCGTAGGTTCGAATCCTACTTCATCTGGAAAAGTCTAGATAGCTCAGTAGGTAGAGCATAGGATTGAAGATTCTTGAGTCATGGGTTCGAATCCCATTCTGGACAATATAATTTTAAATATATGCTTCAATATGTTTTATTTTTAAATCGACCTCTATCTCCACATTTGACAATATATATGCCACAATTGTCGTCTTTGTCTTCAATTTGACACCGACTGTCAGGAATTTTTGTACTAATTTTTCTAATTTTAGAGTTTAATTTTATTAATTCAGTTTTTTCGTGCGGTATTCAAAACTCTATTTTAGGTTTAAATATAGCTTACGAAATAAAAAGAATTTTATTAATTTTAAGTTTATCGATTTTTATTTATCACTCACTTAGTGGAATACGTTATTTGATTTGAGATTTAGGGTTTTTTTTACATCAGAATTATTTATTCAACTTTATATTATTTGTAAGTTGCATTTTAATACTAGTTTTATTTTCTAATTTATTTATATAACATGTTTTTAACTAAAAATTCACATAAGATTGAATTGGATCATACAACAAATTTTCAACGATATTTAAGAATATATCGTTGAAATCCTCATCATCAACAAAAACCTTGATTTAATATTTACCCTATTTCGCTAAAATATTGCGGACCTATGATTCTTGATGCTTTATTTCAAATTAAAAATACTCAAGATTCTTCTCTTAGTTTCAGACGTTCGTGCAGAGAAGGAATCTGCGGTAGTTGTTCAATGAATATAAATGGAGTTAATTCTCTTGCATGTTTAAAATCATTAGATCAAGAAAGTAAATTTATTACAATTTATCCATTACCTCACATGTATGTTATAAAAGATTTAATTGTAGATTTAACAAGCTTTTATGCTCAATATAAATCGATTAAACCTTGATTAATTAATAGTTCATTACCAAAGAAAGAACAATTGCAATCTAAAAAAGATAGGTTAGAACTTGATGGACTATACGAATGTATTTTATGTGCTTGTTGTTCGGCAAGTTGTCCTAGTTATTGGTGGAATCAAAATATCTATCTAGGTCCTGCAATTTTATTACAAGCATACAGATGAATTGCTGATTCTCGAGATAAAAGTACTGATTCTAGACTTGGTTTTTTAAATCACAAAATTCGATTATTTCGGTGCCATACTATTATGAATTGTAGTAAAACTTGCCCCAAAAATTTAAATCCGGGTAAGGCTATAGCTAACATAAAGCAAGAAATTTTATATATTTAGGCGAAGAATGGGATTCGAACCCATAACCTCTAGATTCACAATCTAGCGCTCAACCTTCAAGCTCTCTTCGCCATAGCGAAAATAACTCAATTGGTAGAGTATAATCTTGCCAAGATTAAAGTTGAGGGTTCGAATCCCTTTTTTCGCTTAAAAATTTAATTACTATGATTATAGAAATTTTTTTATTTTCTATGTTTTCTCTTTTTGCGTTAATTTCATCTTTAATGGTGATAACTTTAAAAAATGCAGTGCACTCAGTTCTTTTTTTAATTTTGGTGTTTTGTAACGTGGCAGGTTTACTTTTATTATTAGGGGCAGAATTTTTGTCATTTATGTTACTTATTGTTTACGTTGGAGCAATTGCAGTTTTGTTTTTATTTGTTGTAATGATGCTAAATATAAAGATTGATTTATTAGACTTAAGTTCTATATCATTAATCCCTTTAGGATTAATGATCTTTAGCAGCTTATTTTTTCAATTTAATCCAACTATCAAAGAATTTTATATTTATAAGTCAATATATCAACAACCAATAATAGTGTCATGAATTGCAGAAGAAAGATTCTTATCAAATATTAAAGTTATTGGAGGGGTACTTTACACTGATTATAGCTTACTATTTTTATTATCCAGTTTAATCTTATTAATAGCTATGATTGGAGTAATAGTCTTAACGATGCATCAAAGAACTGATGTAAAAAAGCAACAAATAGAAACGCAACTTATAAGAAACCCAAAAGGAGCTGTTAAATTTGTTAGATTAAGGAAATAAACGGATATGATGAAATAGGTAGACGTCTTAGATTTAGATTCTAAGGACTTTTAGTCGTGAGGGTTCGAGTCCCTCTATCCGTACAACACCCAAAAATAGATATGTAAATTACATATCTATTTTTGGGTGTTAAATTCTAGTAAGAAACGTTCAATTTTTCCTAATAAAGGTAATATAAATAAAAAATAAAAAAAGTAATACACACTTGCCATTTGCCCAATTAGAACATAAGGATCTTCCACAGGCATTCCGCCAATTCAACCTAAAATAAGGCAGCAACTAATCATTGTTCAATAAAGAAACTTATAAATTGGTCTAAATCTTGAACTTCTAATTTCAGTACTATGTATTCATGGTAATAAAGCTAAAATTAAAATAGCAGAGATCATAGCAATGACTCCACCCAATTTGTGAGGGATACTTCTTAATATAGCGTAGAAAGGTAAGAAATATCATTCAGGAACAATATGAGCAGGGGTAACCATTGGATTAGCTTCAATATAATTATCTGCATGGCCAAGTACATTAGGTGAAAAATAAACAAAACCAGAGAAAAAAATCAAAAAGGTGATTAAACCTAAAAAATCTTTAATTATAAAATAAGGAAACATAGTAACTTTGTCTACATTCGAGTCTATACCTAAAGGGTTACCAGAACCATCTTGATGCAGAATTGCTAAATGAATTAATGAAAGAGCAGCAATTACAAATGGTAACAAATAATGAAGGCTGAAAAAACGATTTAATGTTGCATTATCTACAGAAAAGCCACCTCATAATCAAGCCACAATATAATCTCCAATAAGAGGAATTGCTGATGCTAAATTAGTTATTACTGTAGCTCCTCATAAACTCATCTGACCTCAAGGTAAAATATAACCCATAAAAGCTGTTCCCATCATTAAAAAAAATATAATAACGCCTAAAACTCAAACTCAATGGCGCGGTTTTGTATAAGATCCAAAATAAAGTCCTCGGAATATATGGATGTAAACAACAATAAAAAACATAGATGCGCCATTCGCATGAATATAACGAAGTAATCATCCATAGTTAACATCACGCATAATATGCTCCACACTTGCAAAAGCTAAATCAACATGAGGTGTATAGTGCATAGCCAAAAAAATACCAGTTAAAATTTGAATAATTAAACACATTGCAGAAAGAAATCCAAAATTTCACGCATAATGAATATTTATTGGGGTAGGATAATCAATTAAGTGATTATTAATAATAGAAATTAGGGGGCGTTTAACTAGGCGCATAGATTTTACTTTAAAAATTTTATTTTTGAGATAGTATAAGTACTCGCTATTGGACTTGAACCAATAACCAATTTAGGAATGGATTTTAAATCCATCGTGTTTACCTATTTTCACCAAGCGAGTTATACTTATCTGGTGTAAAAGGATTCGAACCTTTATATGATGACATCAAAAGTCATTGCCTTACCTTTTGGCTATACACCAATAAAATCATAGCGGATAACGGGATTCGAACCCGTAAATTTAGTTTGGAAAACTAATGAAATTACCAGTTTTTCTATATCCGCATTAAATAATTTCAAAGTATTCTCTCAGAGAAATTTTATAAATACAATTTCATGTAATCAATGGAAAATCTTTAAGGTAATACTGATGTAAGTTTACGATTTTATTAAGCTTTTTAATAATTAATAAAGCTAGTAATTTTGAAGTTTGTTTTTCTAAACGCTGAGTAAAAATTAATTTTTTCTTATATGATTTCTGCAAATTGTTTAATGTAAATTTTTTTAAATTTAAAGTAACAAAAGTTGTTAATTTAATAAAATGTTGCTTCAAACTAAAAAAATCACTAATTAAAGATTTTGCACCTTGTTGAGTATCCAATTCTAATTTTAATAAAAGTAATATGGAATTAAATGAGGATTCAATTGAATTATAAATAGATAGCGCCTTAGACTCCAAATCATGTTGAATAGAAGATTTAAGCTTATTGTAAATTAACCAAGTAAACATCACAAAGCAAAGTAATATTAATGATTCTTCATTCAATAATAAAATGTTTTGCGAGATCAGTATTAGTAACGTTAAGATAAGTATAGTAATATTAAGCATAGTTTAAAGACCTCCTCATCAATAAATTGATACAAACAAAAATAATCATACGACATCTACAAAATGTCAATATCAGGCTGCTGATTCAAAGCCAAAATGATGTTGCTGAGTTAGCTGGTATTGATTTAGACGAACAAAACAAACTAATAAAGAAATTGTACCAACAAATACATGAAATCCATGAAATCCAGTAGCCATATAAAAAGTCGAACCGTATATACCATCTGAAAGTCTAAAATCCGCTAAATTATATTCGTAAGCTTGAAGAGCCGTAAATATTATGGCTAAAAGAATAGTTAAGGACAAACTTAATAGTGCTTGAAAGCGCAAATTTGCTACTATTGAATGATGAGATCACGTAACTGTACATCCAGACAATAAAAGAATTAATGTATTTAAAAAAGGAATTTCTCATGGATCAATAACACTTATTCCTTTTGGAGGTCATATGGAGCCTATTTCAACTCCAGGTGATAAACTACTATGAAAAAACGCTCAAAAAAATGCAAAAAAGAACAAAATCTCAGATACAATAAAAAGAATTATTCCATATCGTAAACCTTGCTGAACAATGCCTGTATGATGACCTTCAAATGTTGATTCTCTTACTATGTCTCTTCATCAAACAAACATAATAATTAATAAGAAAAAAAAACTGATTAATAAAGCAAAACCACCTCTTTTAAAAGCATGCATATACATTACCCCACTAATTGCACATGAAAAGGCTGCTAAAGAAGCCACAAAAGGTCACGGGCTAGGATCCACTAAATGAAAAGGATGTCGTTGTACAGATTTAGAAATTTGAGATAAAAGAGTCATATTAAATTTATTTTAAATTTTTAGAAATTGTTTTTAAAATTCGTTTAATTGAATCCTGCAAAATTTGCAAAAAATTTTGCAGGAAAGATTTTATTGGGATAAATCAGTATAAAAAAGATAAATCCTAGAAATACAATCTGAGAAGTTGATAATCTCATTCGGATTAATCACTCAATTTATTTGAAATCCAAGAAATATAATGAGGTAAAGAAACCGCTTCAACAACGATAGGCATAAATCCATGATTTATACCACAAATTTCACTACATTGTCCGTAGTAAACACCCTCTCTCTTTATAAAGAGAGAAGTTTGGTTTAAACGGCCTGGAATAGCATCACATTTAATTCCTAATGAAGGTACCGCTCAACTATGTAGAACGTCAGCGGCCGAAACAATTAATCTTATATGTGTATTAACAGGAACAATCATACGATTGTCAACTTCTAAAAGTCTAAGTTGACCATTTTGTAAATCTTCTTCTGGTATCATATAACTATCGTAAATAATAGCTTCATCATCTTCATTTAAGTAATCAGAATATTCGTAACTTCAATACCATTGATGCCCTAGTGTTTTTATTGTAATAGCAGGTGATATTACCTCATCCATCGCATAAAGTAAAGAAAAAGATGGGATAGCAATAATTAATAATATGAAAGCTGGTGTTACTGTTCAAATAATTTCAATTAATGTTCCGTGCGATAAAGATGAAGGGATTTTATTTTGATGTTGATTAAAATGTCATAATGTACGACCTAGCATTCAAGTCACAAATATTGATATTACACAGATAAAAAACATTAAATCATGGTGAAGATTTACAATCCCTTCCATAATAGGTGTTGCTGGATCTTGAAAACCTAATTGCCAATTTTCAGCTACATCACTTAAACTTCTAATTGGCAAAAATGTTAAGATAAAAAATAATATTAATAATTTTAGCATATTAGATTATTTTATAGTTTCACAAATTAATGGCATTTCTTCAAACGTATGATATGCTGGTGGTGAAGTTACAGCTCATTCTAAACTTGAGTTACCTTGCCTTTCCGCATTCTCATCAAAATCTCAAGGGGAATTTATACAAGGATTATTCGAAGTTAAAGAAATAAACACTAAATAGAAAAAGAATAAAGTACTAAAAGCTGCAATATATGATCCGTAAGATGCTATCAGATTTCAACCTGCGTAAGCATCCGGATAATCTGGGATTCTTCTAGGCATACCTGCTAACCCTAAAAAATGCATAGGCATAAAAGTTAAATTTACCCCAATAAACGTTGATCAAAAATGGATTTGACCTAATATTTCAGGGTATTGTACACCAGTAATTTTTCCAAATCAATAGTAGAAACCGGCAAAAATGGCGAACACAGCTCCCATAGACAATACGTAATGAAAATGAGCTACCACATAATAAGTATCGTGTAGACTGATATCTAATCCCGAATTAGCTAAAACAATTCCTGTTAAACCACCTATAGTAAATAAAAAAATAAAACCTATAGTAAATAACATAGGAGTTTTAAAATGAATTGAACCTTCTCACATTGTAGCTATTCAACTAAATATTTTAATTCCTGTAGGAACTGCAATGATCATAGTTGCAGCTGTGAAATAAGCTCGAGTATCCACATCCAAACCAACGGTATACATGTGATGAGCTCAAACAATAAATCCAAGTACTCCTATAGATACCATAGCATACACCATTCCAATATAACCAAATACAGGTTTTCTTGAAAAGGTAGAAACTATATGACTAATCATTCCAAATCCTGGTAAAATTAAAATGTAAACCTCCGGATGACCGAAAAATCAAAATAAATGTTGATATAATACTGGATCACCCCCTCCAGCTGGATCAAAAAATGAAGTATTAAAGTTACGATCAGTTAACAGCATTGTGATAGCACCAGCTAGAACTGGTACTGCTAATAATAATAAAAATGCTGTTACAAGTATTGATCAAACAAACAACGGCATTCGATACATTGTTTGTCCAGGATTACGCATATTTAAAATAGTAGAAATAAAATTGATCGCGCCCAATATCGATGAAGCCCCAGAAATATGAAGGCTGAAAATTGCTAAATCAACAGCTCCACCCGAATGGCTTTGAATTGAACTTAAAGGTGGATATACGGTTCAACCTGTCCCTACACCCACTTCCACTATTGCTGATGTTAAAAGTAAACATAAAGAAGGAGGAAGTAATCAAAAAGAAATATTGTTTAAGCGAGGAAAAGCCATATCAGGACTACCTATCATTATAGGTACTAATCAATTACCAAAACCTCCTATTAAAACAGGCATTACCATAAAAAAGATCATTAAAAAAGCGTGTGCAGTAATTAATACATTATAAACTTGATGATTTCCTAACAATAAATGATTTCCTGGTTGAGCTAATTCCATTCTAATTAGAATGGACATGCATCCTCCCAGAATACCTGAAAAGGCACCAAAAATTAGATATAGAGTTCCGATATCTTTATGATTTGTCGAAAAAATTCAACGAAAAATTCAACTAATAGAAAAAGTTGGCATTTTGTTTTGTAATTTTATACTTTTTTAATCTTTATGTTTAGACCGAGAGAGACGGGATTCGAACCCGCAACCTTTAATGCGACAGACTAACACTCAACCTTTGAGTTTCTCCCCCATGTTTAAAACTCAACTAATTTTAATTTTAGCGAAATCTTACTTTGTAAAAATTCAACAATTTCCTTCCGAAACTGTTTAGGGAATGAGTTAAATTCAAATAATAACGTTCCTTCACGCACGAACTTACTTTTAGTGTATACTAAACCTTTACCTTTACCCATCCTTGACTCCAAATTTAGCTTTGTTAAAGAATTATTTAATTCAATCAAATCTCAGATTTTGTTTTGTTTAGCACCCAACTTTAATTTAAATTTCTTGCGCAGAGTTCATTGTATTGATTCTCATTTTTCCTTTGTGATACGACCACATGAAATTGATTTCAGTCCAAAAGAACCTAAAGTTAAAAAATTAAATTTTTTTTTACCTTTAGTTTTGTATTTATTGTGAGTTTTAGTGTAAATTTGCTTCATATTAACTTTTATAAAATAACCAAACTTGGAAGCTACAAGTACCAAGTTTAGTGTAAATAACTTGATTATGAAATTCTACAACATTTTTCAAACACGTTAAGGAAAGAAAGCCTATGTTTTGCTCATAAGTTTTCGCCATTCTATTCCTAGTGTTTTCAAACCTCCCTGAAATTTTTACCTTAAATCCTATTAGCTCAAGTTCTTGAACTGCATTTTTTAAATAGATTATTTTTCTTGCCCCAAGCTGAGATTTTAAAAATAAGATTAAATTAGATATAATTTTCTTGAGAGTAAAGTTTTGTTCAAAGAGATAATTAACGTAGGCTGTCAACAGATTTGCAGTAAGAGTAGACTTTGCACTAAAAAACAGTTTCATATTTACTTCAATTCCAAACGTATCCTTCAAAACTAATTGAGTTTTTTTTATCAACTCTTTGGGCAAAGTACTGTTGGGTAAAACTAAACTAGTGTTGTATATAAAATTAATATTGTTACTAGTATATTTTGCTATCAAGTATTTTTGTACGAGCAAACCAACATTTTTAAATTCAGTATGTTGAAGGAAAAAATGATTAAATAAAAATTGCTTTTTTAGAAAATTTAAATATGATTTTTGTTTCTTACCGTACTTTTGTACTATTAAATCTCAAACTTGATTTGTACCAAGTCTAAGCCCAATGGGATTAGTTTTTTGAGCCATTTATATTGGTTAAGTTAAGTTTAAAGTTTTTGAATAAATTCGTATTTATAAACTTCATTTATTACTAAACTTATGTTTTACAATCGATCAATCTAATTCTCGTTTAGATTATTCTTGAAAAATTAAAAAAAATTTTGTACTATTTGATTCTTTCAGTACTTATATTTAGTTAACTTGGCTAATAGACTTTGCTATAGGTATAACAATCAAATTCACTAGAGGTTAATTTATTTCGGTCCTCTCGTACTAGAAACAAGTTTTTTATTTTTCATACTTACAGTAGATAGGGACCGAACTGTCTCACGACGTTCTGAACCCAACTCACGTACCTTTTTAACTAGCGAACAACTAGACCCTTGAAATCTTCTTCAATTTCAGGATAAGATGAGTCGACATCGAGGTATCAAACCGTGACGTCAATACGAACTTTTAGTCACGATGAATCTGTTATCCCTAGAGTTCCTTTTATTTGTTAAGCGGTATTAATTCCACACTTAAATACCGGATCACTATGACTGACTTACGTCTCAATTTGATTTATAAATCTAATTGTCAAGCAAATATTACCATTACGCTTAATTTACCATCGTACACCTCCGTTACAATTTAGGAGGTACTCGTCCCAAGTAAACTCTCTTTCTTACACTGTTTTAAATAAGTAATTTAATAAGTAAATACAATTTAATATAAGGTGGTGTTTCATTTTAGTAATTTACTCCCACCTACACTACATAATATAAATAATTTTACAATACAAAATTAGAGTAAAGGATCTAGGGTCTTTCCGTCTTACTGTAAGAAACCTGCATTTTCACAGGTTCTGTAATTTCGCCGGGTTTATATTGGAGACAGTAAAGCAATCGTTACGCCATTCATGCAGGACGGAATTTACCCGTCAAGGAATTTCGCTACCTAAGGATTCTTATAGTTAGAACCGCCGTTTACTTAGAATTCAAATTTAAGCTTTAACTTATCTTTTTCTTTTTTAAGCACTGGGCAGGCATCAGACTCTATACTTTTTTACAAATTAGCAGAGTCCTGTGGTTTTGATAACCAGTCGTTGCTTTTTATTTTATACTACCTTATTGCGAACGTACAGAGTTAATTTGCCGAATTCCTTCAATATAATTTACCCGATCATTTTAATTTTCTCAATCAGTATACCTGTGTCGGTTTTAAGTACGGTCTTATATTCTAATTTTTTCTTGAAAAATTGAAGGTTCAATAATATCCCTTTAATTGCTTTATTTAAACCTGCAATTTTTTTTCACATGTCTTTGCATACAAATGGTTTTTATCAAAAATAAAATTCCTATCAAATTTAGCTTTCGCTTCATTTTTAAGGGCCGACTAACTTAATGTTTCTGAATTTTCATTAAAAACCTTTAACATAAAATGATCTCGATTTAGACAAGATTTACGCTACTCATATCAGCATTTGCTTTTCTGAATCTTTTTTTATTTTTTCAAATAAATTTAAATTACAGAATGTTCCACTACCATTAATTTAATTAATCTATTACATCGATATATAACTTATAGTCTCTATTATCTTTAACTTTAAGAAAAGAATAGTGAGCTAAAACGCTTTCTCTAATGGGGAGCTGCTTCTAAGCTTACCTTATAGCTATTTGTAATTTCCAAAAGTCTTTTTCTCTAAGTTATAATTTTAAGATCTTAGTATATAGGCTGGATTGTTTTCCTTTTGTCTCTTAAACCTTATCGCTTAAAGACTGGCTATGATTTAGTAATTAAATTTTAATTCGGAGTTATATTAAATTCAGTAAGTTTTTACACCCCATTCTTTAATTAATTGACTCTAACTATAATTTATTTAAATCATGTAGTACTTAAATACTTTTCGTGGAAAACCGGCTATCTCCAAGTTTGATTGGTCTTTCACCCCTAATCACAAATCGTCTCCATATTTTGCTACATATGTGAGTACAGCCCTTCAATTTAACTTAATAAATTTTCAGCTTGTTTATAATTAGATCACTTGGTTTCAGGTCTAATAAATATTACTTTTGTTTAATATTATTAATTTACACTTGCAATATGTATTAACTTGCTGATTCATTATGCAAAAGGCAAATCGTGGTCTTTCAAACTCCGAAATATATAGAATACTCAATTAATTTAATTCCTAACGGACAATTTAGTCTTTCTTTCACAATACTCGTTTACTATCGGTTAAAAGTTTTATAAGCTCTAGAAGGTGGTTCTCCTTATATTCACACAAACAATTCGTGTTACTCGTGTTACTTTCCATAAACTTTGTTACAGGATTAATACCTTCTGCAATATTATTTCACAAAGTAAATTACTTCGGCTTAATTTGCTTTCGTTCACCAATACTTGCAAATTCTCGTTTGATTTTTTTAATGCTACTAAGATGATTCAATTCGCACTTTTACTGTATAATAAATTTTTGAGTTTTCTCTCAGGAAATTTATAGATCACAAGCCTAAGCTTACTTATAATTTTCGTAATGCGACGTCCTAAAACTTTTACCAAGACTTTTATTAAGTACTCTTCTAAACTTTAAAATCCCTTAACCAAA